GATAACCCCTATTAAAACAAAATTCACTTGATTGGTACATAACATACACATACACTTACCAATTCGACATCCAAAAATTCTATACAATTCTGCAAAACAGAAAGATCCCCCGATCCGATCATTCCATTATATTGACAATTTCAAAAAACTGATCATACTATGATGATAGTATAAGGGCGGTTGGTCAAGTCGGCCCCCATCGTCTAGTGGTTTAGGACATCTCTCTTTCAAGGAGGCAGCGGGGATTCGAATTCCCCTGGGGGTAGGGTACTACGAAAGGAAGTTGATCATGGATTACCAATAAGCCTATAAAAATAAAATGGATTCTTCCTGGGTCGATGCCCGAGCGGTTAATGGGGACGGACTGTAAATTCGTTGGCAATATGTCTACGCTGGTTCAAATCCAGCTCGGCCCAATAAACCGCATCAATCTACCACGAAATGGTATAAAACCCTTTGTCCTTCAGAAAGACCCCATACGAAAATAAAAAAGAATAAAAATTTCTGCTAGATCCCTTATTTCCCCGGGATTGTAGTTCAATCGGTTAGAGCACCGCCCTGTCAAGGCGGAAGCTGCGGGTTCGAGCCCCGCCAGTCCCGACGGATCCAATAAATACAAAAATGCATTTTTCCCTTTTTATGAACTAGTAAAGAGTGTCGAGGGATATGCTTTCATTCCCAAAGCAAAAAGAAGTCTTGATTTATTTTTTTTTTTCCTATTTTTCCATTTCGCTTTTATTTTGTTTGTTAGGTTTGGGACTATGTACTTAATTGAAGTGGAAAGGCAATCTGATGATCCTTCATCATCAGATTGTCCAAGCAAGACGCAAGGTGGGTTATAGAAAAAACAAGGAAATGGATGATAAATTTGATTTTTTTTTGGAGTAATTGAGTCAGGAATCAAAAATTTGATTCGGTATGGATAAAAGAACTTCCTATGTTATACTATTCAAGTCTTGACGACGGATTGATTTGATAGATCAGATATTGTTATTCATGATAGTGATCCGGTTCAAGATCATCGAGAGGTAATTCATTCATTGGATTTCCAGACGATAGACAGAAGATTTATCATCTCTAGGGGATTAAATCCCGAGTTATTGTGAAGTAAAAAACCGATGAGATCATGGAAGTAAATATTCTTGCATTTATTGCTACTGCACTATTCATTCTAGTACCGACCGCTTTTCTACTTATCATTTACGTAAAAACAGTCAGTCAAAATGATTAATTCAAATGAAATTGAATGAAACTTTCCTTCCAAGTTCTTAATCTTATCAAAAATTAACAAAGTCAAATGAAAGGGATTCCAATTTCACGTCTTAACTTAAATCAAAAGGGCGCATTATAATTATAATCGTAAATTTTCTAAGAGATAGATAGTATGGTAGAAAAATGAAATTTTCTACCATACTATCTATTTATTCGTCTATAAAGTTGTAATCTATAATAAAGATAAAGGCTTAAGTTTCTATATCTATATATCAATCTACAATATTCTCTTCATATATGTGTATATTAATTGCATATATTATATTGTATGGAATTGACATTAAGACCTAATTTGCTACATCTATTTGTTATTTATTCTGATCAATCTCAGATAATTCTTATCTTAGGAATTCTAATTCCTTTCCTTCTACTAATAAGGAAGGGGAACCCTCCCCTATTTTTAACGCCCGAACCATACTATGAAATAAGTCGATAAAGCATAAATTGCCCTTCTAAAATTAGAATAGAAACCAAGGGGTAAATACCCCATATGTAACTTGCCCGAGGCAAGATCTTATTATTGCCCAGTCTCTCCTTAAACAACCACTATCTCTATATCATTTTTTATAGAAAGTGTGTATACGCTTACCAAAACGACTTCTTTGGAAGAGTAAAGTAAAGGGGAAACAAAAAAAAAAAAGAAAAAGGTCCGGTCTTCCTTAGTATCCGTCTATAAAGTATAAAGATAGTAAGAGCCCATTCCCCATTGATTGAAATAGAAAACTTCGGAAGAATTTTAGGTTGGACTAAATTTCTCTGAATCCCTAAGTACAAAGACGAGAATCGATGAAATATCTCTTTGATTGAAAAAGATTCCTAGCATAGATTACTCCATTGGAATCCCATTCCATTGGATTCCAAATTCAGAGATTTTGATTTAAAATAGTTCAAAATGCGTTGCCGAACGATCTATAAAACAATCGATGCGGTTTGATTCCTAAACTCAATTAGTAGTACTTCTAAAGACCACTTCTTCCCCACACTACGAGTGAAAGGGAAAATGTAAAGACTACCATTAAAGCAGCCCAAGCGAGACTTACTATATCCATGTGCATTATGTCCCCTATCTCTATAAATACAAAGGAATTATTCCATTATTCCTCACTAATAATAGTGGAATTCATGTAGCAGAGTCAAAAAGGGGTTCTACCAAACACTATTGAAAAACCATCCCAATAAATCGATTATGATTTCGAGTTTTTTCGTGATTCAGGCGACACCCGGATTT